TATTAATACTAGTGGAGTAGGATTGACCTAACCCCATAAGTATAGGTATAACCTTTCGCTTAATACTATAAACCTAAAATTGAAGCATATGAGGCTGCATTAATCGGGGATACACGACAGAAGGAATTAATCGATTTTATTCACAAATTTCACCTTCAGCAAGCGTAGGTTTTTTCCATTTTTTCTTTTTCTCCGAAGAATATGTCTTTCTCCTAAGACCGATTTCGGTAACCGAAATCCGTAAAAAAAGATAATCAAATCGCACCATCTCTGTAATAAGTGAATGCCTTTTTTTCTCCTAAAGTTGTCGGAATTATTCGTAATAAGATATTGGCTACAATTGAAAAGGTTTTATCAATAAAATTTTCATTTATCCGGGATCTAGGCATAGGTAGAAATCTATTTTCTAATTTAGAATTATATTTATATTTATCGCGTGAGAAATCAAAGTAATCCCACAAAAAAGGAATTATGCAATACAGTACGAAATAACGTAAAAATGGATTCATAAATCAAAAATTTGTTTATCCTACGACCTCGGAGGAGGTTGTTTTTTTTTTGAATTTGATTTCGATTTTTATAGTTTATAATTGGTTTTTTTATGCGCCTACCAAAATGAAATATGAATGATTCACTATTCAACTGGTTTTTGGACATCATTATGTGTAGGAGAGATGGCCGAGTGGTTCAAGGCGTAGCATTGGAACTGCTATGTAGGCTTTTTGTTTACCGAGGGTTCGAATCCCTCTCTTTCCGAACCTTTACCAAATTCATCAATATCACTAATAGTCGTAATGTTTCAAATAAAAATGGGTACCACTATTTCGACTTTTTTTTTTGATATGGATTCTCTATTCCTAATTTTTTTCGGTAATATGAAAAATGATGAAAAAAAAAGTGAGTAAGCAATGACAATCTTCTTTTCAATATTCATGTCTATGATACATGAATGGCGGAAAAAATCCTCGGATCAAAACTCTTGTTATTTTACATTTGAGTTAGGTTTAAGTCTGACGAGAATAATATTCTACAACCAACAATTCATTTATTTTCAGACCAACCCATTTATTATCTATTATTTGATTGATTAATCCTTTATATTGGAATGGGTGAAGAGTCAAATGATTTGGCAATTTCTCACGGGGGGCTGAATGAAGATAATTTTGAATCAGAGTTCTAGATTTTTGTTCATCCTTCGCTGTAATAATATCTTGAGGTTTGCAACGATAACTTGGTATATCTACTATACAACCATTAACTAAAACATGTCTATGGTTAATTAATTGGCGGGCTTGAGGAATCGTCGTGGCCATACATAACCGAAAAAGTATATTATCCAAGCGCATTTCAAGTAATTGTAATAAAACCTGACCGGTTGACCCTTTAGCTTTTCTGGCGATACGGACGTATTTAAGCAATTGTCGTTCTGTAAGACCATAATGAAAACGTAATTTTTGTTTTTCTTCTAAACGAATACGATATTGAGATTTTTTACTGGAACGCGATTGGTTTCTAAGTTCGCTTTTTACTGTTGGCCTTTTACAAGTTAGTCCTGGTAAAGACCCCAGACGCCGTATTTTTTTGAAACGAGGTCCTCTGTAACGTGACATAAAGACTCCTTTTTTTATTTAAAATGGAAAATCTCAAAAATAGAAATTAAAACTAAACTAAATTCAAAATATTATAAATAAAGCGAAATCCATTAAAGGATTGTACTACAAAGAAGAATTAGACGAATTCGATTAATATCTGAACCTGATTAATATCTGAACCTTATTTTATATAAAAAATACAAAAAGTAGGTTCTTTTCTTGATTTGTTCTACAGAGATAAAACTTCCTTATTTTTTTTTTTCTAAAAAAAAGACATTATTAATTATGTAAAAAATCAAAAACAAATCGAGAAAAGCCAGCTATCGGAATCGAACCGATGACCATCGCATTACAAATGCGATGCTCTAACCTCTGAGCTAAGCGGGCTCACATAACATATGCATAGTAATTTAATAAACTAAACTGCTGAGATCTCAGTTATTAATTGTTAGCTATTCATAACATAATTATTATGTCACAATATAATTAAATTAATACGAATATCAAATATTTATTATTTATTTTATATTTTTGTACATGATATAAAGAACATAACAATTGGAAGATAAGGATTAATAGTTCATATTAATATAATATATTTTGATATATATATGGTTATCAATAAAACAATATGTTCATCTTAAGTAATTTAGTATGATAAGATTTTCTTTTTGAATATTTTTCTTTATTTTTTTGATTTCTCTAATCTATAATATAATATTCAAATTATATATATATATATATATAAGAAATATAAGATATATAAGAAATATAAGAAAAATACTTTTTAAATACTTTTTTTAAAGACTATTTGGAATTAGAAATCAAATATTCTAGTTTTTTAGAATCTATAATAATTTTATAATAATGAAGAATTAGATTACAGTAAACAATAATTTATATTACAATATTCTTATACATTCAGATTAAATCTGTATATATAGATTTATGCATTAGAACATTAGAATTCTAAAATATTGGATTATCTAAATTTGATAAGGAATTAGGAATTCATTATTTCTAAATTTATAAATAAATGTCTAATTCTAAATTAAGATTAAGAAATGGATTAAAAAAAAAAAAGAATCGACCATTCGAGTATTCAAAATTGAATGAAAAAAATGATAGAAGTAAGGGCATAGAATATATAAATATATATGTTGTATATATCTGTGTATATTGAATTGTGAATACAGAGATAATAGAATTATTTCTTATTCAACCAAAATAAGGGTGTTCAATATAGATGAAAGAAAATAAATTAAATTTAATAGGAGGTTCAATATAGAAATCAGTATCTAATAAATTAATGGTATCCAACGAATTCAACAATTCCAGCATAATTCTCATAATATAAATAAAAAAAAATTCTAATAAAATTCGAATCTCAAAGAAAAAAACAGGGGGATATGGCGAAATTGGTAGACGCTACGGACTTAATTTGGATTGAGTCTTGGTATGGAAACTTACCAAGTAATAACTTTCAAATTCAGAGAAACCCTGGAATTCACAATGGGCAATCCTGAGCCAAATCCTGTTTTCCAAAAACAAAGAAAAAGTTCAGAAATCAAAAAGAAAAAACGAGGATAGGTGCAGAGACTCAATGGAAGCTGTTCTAATAAATGGAGTTGACGACTTTTTTTTTTTGCATTAGGAAAGGTATCCTTCCATCAAAATTCCAGGAATGGATCAAGAATAAACATATATATAGACATATATATGTACTGAAATACTATTTCAATTGTCTAAATATCTGTTTGTGAATATTTCTATCACAAATGAAAGATGTGAATTAAATCAATTCCAAGTTTCAGAAAAAATGGAATATTCATTGATCAAACCATTCACTCCATCATAGTCTGATATATCCTTTGAAGAACTGATTAATCAGACGAGAATAAAGATAGAGTCCCAGTCTACATGTCAATACCGACAACAATGAAATTTATAGTAAGAGGAAAATCCGTCGACTTTAGAAATCGTGAGGGTTCAAGTCCCTCTATCCCCAAAGGGCCTGTTTAACTCTATAATTCTTTTTTAACTCTATAATTCTTTTATTCTCTTTATTCTTTATTAAAATGAAATTAAAAATTCGTTATGTGTCTTATTCAGTTTATTCTTTCACAAATGGATCTGAGTGCAAATTTTTTTTATCATAATCGCAAGTCTTGGAATATATAGAATACCTTTAGAATATGTAATTGAATTTAGAATATGTAATTGAATATATATATATGATATACATAGAATTTTTTTATGCTAAACGTACAACAAATGAATATTCTATCTTTGAGCAACGAATTCTCATATGAATGATCCACAATACATAATCATTATTACTACTGAAAATAACTTACAAAGTTTTATTTTTTTTTCGTCTTTTTTTTATTTTATTCACATAGACTGATTGACATATACTCTAACAATCTCTTAAAATAAAAAAAAAATGAGGTGGATGCTTCAAGAATGGTCGGGATAGCTCAGCTGGTAGAGCAGAGGACTGAAAATCCTCGTGTCACCAGTTCAAATCTGGTTCCTGGCACATGATTCATTTGTATGAGTATATTCATCATTTTTTTACATACTAATTATGATGATCTAGAGCATCATAATTAGTATGTAAAAATGATAATGAATTATTCTATTTTTTCCCTTTTTTCTTCGCTCTAAAATAACTAAAAAAAAATGTTTATATTTCAATATGAATGGTTAAATTAGTTGGTTGAAAAACCAAAAAGTCTAAGTCTTGGGAAGTTTTGGGGGGAAATGGGAATAGTCAAAATTCATCTAAGATGAATTACAAATAGGATTGGGCTGACTTCTTTGTATTTTCTTTGATATTTCTATTTTCTTCATCTCTTTGGATGTTACTTTTTTTTGTGATCATATAATTGATGGTGATGTGCGCATTACATAGTTTATAATGCAGAACTTTTTCAATTCATCCTATTGGCTGGGCTCATCCGAAATAAGTATCTTTAGAATACCAAAGAACCCCGACTCAATTTTGAATCTCTATACTATATTATTATTATTTTTATGAATTTTGTAATTTATCACATCCATAATAATATATGAATGAGACTTCAATTACTTTGTCTGATCTATAAGAGAATGTACAGATATTCTTTGAATATCGTGGGTTGTAGAAGTACGGATTAGTTTCTTATTTTTTTTTTTTTCGTTTAGTGAGCATCTTGTATTTCATAAAAATTCGGGACGATATAATCTTTACGCAAAGGCCATCCTATCCAACTTTCGGGCATTAAAATACGTTTCAGACGTGGATGATTATCATAAGAGATTCCCAACATATCATAAGATTCCTTTTCTTGAAAATCCGCACTTTTCCAAACCCAGAAAATCGAAGGAATTCTGGGATTTTTTCTTGCGACAAATACTTTTATG